CGGAAAATGGCTGAGTTTTAGGCGAAGGATTGTAGCTCTTTTTACGGGAACCTCCCTTTTCTGATTCAAACAACAGCTGAATGAGCTGATTTTTAGCGTCCAAGGCTATTATTTTTTTTAAATTATTGTCTGTGTATTGTATGTCTTTGGTGTTTGGCTCTGGTTTGATTTTTAGGTTGTTGTTGTTGTTTCCTGTGATGCAACAGGCAGTTGGGTTTACTATTGTTCTTTTGGTTTTGACGGGGAGGGTTAGGGTCTATCTTGGGTTTGTTGGTTTTCTTTGGTATGGGTTTTCTTTGTTTTTAATTTATGTTGGTGGTTTGCTTGTAATGTTTGGATATGTGGTTGTTTTAGTCCCTAATTTTGTTTTTCCGTGGAGTAATTTGTTATTGGTTGCTGGGGTTGGTTTTGTAGTTGGGGGGGTGGGTTTTTATAAGGCTGATTTTATTGATGTAGTTATGGACTTGGGAGTGGAGTTGTATAGAGATGAAAGTTTTGTAGTAGTGGGTGGTTTGGGTTTTGTTTTGTTTTTGGCGCTGGTGTGTGTGGTGAAAATTTGTTATTTTCACTCTGGTTCTTTGCGTCCTTTTGTGGCGTAGTTGGTTATGCTTAGTCCTTTTCGAAAGGTCCATCCTGTCATAAAGTTGGTGAATAATGCGGTTGTCGATTTACCTGCTGCTAGAAATCTTTCGTCTTGGTGAAATTTTGGGTCTTTGTTAGGCTTGTGTTTGGGTGTCCAACTGATTACTGGTATTTTTTTGGCGATGCATTATATTGGGCACATTGATTTAGCGTTTTCGTCGGTTGCTCATTTGAGGCGAGATGTTAACTATGGTTGATTACTGCGTGCTGTGCACGCGAATGGCGCGTCTTTGTTTTTTATTTGTCTGTATTTCCATGTGGGGCGTGGTATTTATTATGGATCTTATATTTACGTCCACACGTGAAACGTGGGCGTTGTTTTATTGTTGTTGGTTATGATAACTGCTTTTGTTGGTTATGTTTTGCCTTGGGCTCAGATGTCTTTTTGGGCGGCAACAGTTATTACTAATATTCTTTCGGCGCTGCCCTATGTCGGGCGCATGTTGGTTGAGTGAATTTGAGGGGGGTTTGCGGTTGATAACGCTACTTTAACACGGTTTTTCTCTTTTCATTTTTTGTTTCCTTTTGTTATTTCTGCTCTTTCTGTGCTACACATTATGTTTTTACATGAGACGGGGTCTAGAAATCCATTGGGGGTAAACAGAGATAGGGAGAAAGTGTCGTTCCATGTTTATTATTCTGTCAAAGATCTTTTTGGTTATATTTTTGTTTTGTTTTTATTTTTTGTGTTGGTTTTTTTTTCTCCGTTTCTGTTGAGGGATCCGGAGAATTTTGTTCCGGCGAATCCGCTGGTCACACCTGTTCATATTCAGCCGGAGTGGTATTTTTTATTTGCGTATGCTATTTTACGGTCTATTCCTAATAAGTTGGGGGGTGTTGTTGGGCTTGTGATATCTTTGCTAATTTTGTTTATTTTGCCTTTAACTCGAGTTGGAAACTTTCGTGGGGAGGCGTTTTATCCTGTAAGTCAATTTTTTTTTTGATGTTTGGTTGTGACGTTTGTTTTGTTGGGGTGGATTGGTGCATGTCCCGTGGAGGCTCCGTATGAGAATTTGGGTCGGGTTTTTACGGTAGTTTATTTTTCTTATTATTTGCTGGTTCCGGTGTTTCAGGGGACTTGAGATAAGATTTTATATGGATAATTTGATTATTTACTCAAGGGAGTAATTTTGTTTTGAAAGCAAAAAAGAAGTGTTCAATTCACTTAGTAATCTTTAAAAGCAACTAGAAATTGATGGTTCTTCTTTTAGTTTACAAAACTAATGCTTCTAAAAGCTTTAGTTGCGAGTGAGTTTATGTCTGTTGATTTGAGGTATGGTGTTGGAGTTTTGGGAATTATAATTGTTTTAAGAGCTTATGTAAGTCTTTTTTTGGAACGGGGTCATTTGTTGATGGTTTTATTGATATTGGAGGCAGGAATGGTTGGTCTGTTTTTTTTTTTAGTGTTGGGAGGGGGGCTTTATGGGTACGGTTCTTACCTGTGTTTGGTTTTGATTAGTTTTGGAGCATGTGAGGCGGCTGTTGGGTTAGCCTTGTTAGTGTCTATTATTCGTAGTCATGGAAATGATTTTGTTTCTGTTTTAAGTGTTTATGAATGTTAGTGAGGTTCTCTCTCTTTTTTTTGTTTTTAGGTGTTATTGTTTTTTGGGATAAAAAATATGGTTGAAGAATTGTTGCTAGCAGATTGTTTTTGCTTTCTTTTTTTGGTTTGTTTAATTTGGGAGGGTTTGGTTGGTGAGAGGTGGGTTTGTTTCATGGTACTGATGTTTTGGCCCGGAGGTTGTTGGTTTTAACTATTTGGTTGGGGGGGCTCATGTTGAGGGCAAATTGGATTGTGCTGGTTAAAAAAATTAGGGCACGGTCTTTTTTACTGGTGGTGGTGTTTTTAATTTTGGTGTTAACAGCTTGTTTTAGTGTTAGTGATTTTTTTATGTTTTACTTGTTTTTTGAATTGTCTTTGATTCCTACATTTTTGTTGATTTTGGGGTGGGGGTACCAGCCTGAGCGAGTTGGGGCAAGGATGTATATGGTTTTGTACACTGTTGGGGCTTCGTTGCCTTTGCTTGGGTGTGTGTTGTACAGTTTGGGGGAGTATGGTCATTGTTCTTTTTTTATTAGATGGGATTTGTTGGTGGGGGGTTTTTATGGAAAGGTTCTGTTTTTTTTCTTTGTAGTTGCATTTTTGGTTAAAATTCCTGTTTTTTTTGTTCATTTGTGGTTGCCAAAGGCGCACGTAGAGGCGCCTGTCGCTGGTTCTATAATTCTTGCTGGTATTTTGTTGAAATTGGGGGGTTATGGTTTACTTCGTGTATTGTTTAATTTAAAAGGAATAACTTTATCTAATTGTTTTTTTTATTTGGCAGTTGTTCTTTGAGGAGGGGTTTTAACTAGTTTTATTTGTTTGCGGCAGGTTGATATGAAGGGGCTGATTGCTTATTCTTCTGTGGGACACATGGGGTTTTTTGTTGGGGGAGCGATGAGTAGAAATGTGTGAGGCTGGCAAGGAGGTTTATTGATAATGCTTGGTCATGGGTTGTGTTCTTCTGGTCTTTTTGCGTTGGCTAATATTAGGTATGAGCAAATTGGGTCTCGCAGGATAGTTATGACAAAGGGTTTTCTTTCTGTGTACCCTTTTCTTTCGTTAATGTGGTTTCTTTTTTGTGTTAGGAACATGGCAGCGCCCCCGTCTCTGAATTTAGGTGGAGAGATTATGTTATTTGTTGGTGTTTTGGGAAAAAGGGTTGTTTATTTTATTCCTGTTATGATGATAAGGTTTTTGGCGGGGGCTTATAGGTTGTATCTCTATACTGGGAGCCAACATGGGGCAACAAATTCTAGTTTTAACGGGGCTAATGGCTTTTTTGTTCGAAATTGTTTAATGTTATTGTTGCACTGGGTTCCGTTGAATGTTTTATTTTTGAGGGTTGGTTGTGTTAGTGATTGAGTTTGTTAAAGTATAACCAAGGATCGTTGAGGGTATAAGTAGTTTATGAATAAAACGTTAATTTGTGGTGTTAAAAATACTTGGTTAAAGTCTTGTACACTTTAATGGTTTGGTGGAAGTACTCAGTGAGGAGCGTTTTGAGATTGTTAATATATGTTTCTTTCCTTTTTTTTATCATTGTGCTTAGGTATCTTGTGATTTTTGATGTGTGTATTTTTGTTGTTTGAGAGATCGTGATGATTGGTGGAAGGGAGATTGGGTTTAATTTAATTCTAGATTGAGTTAGTGTTAGTTTTTGTTGTGTTGTTATGTTGATTTCTGGAAGTGTTTTGTGGTTTTCTTCTGAGTATATGGCTGGGGACCCTTTTTTGCCGCGCTTTAGGTGGCTTGTGTTCTTGTTTGTGCTTTCTATAAACTTTGTCATTTTTGTACCTAATGTTATTAGTATTTTGTTAGGGTGGGATGGGCTGGGTTTAGTGTCTTTTGTGCTGGTTGTTTATTATCAGAATTATAAATCATTGGGGGCTGGAATGGTGACGGTTTTGATAAATCGTGTTGGGGATGTTATGATTTTGTTGAGAATTGGTTGGTTGTGTTATAACGGGAATTGAAATATTTTTTATTTAAGCACAAGTGATGAAATATCTTTTTTTGTTTGTATATGTATTTTGATTGCTGGAATGACTAAGAGTGCGCAAGTGCCTTTTTCTAGTTGGTTGCCAGCAGCCATGGCTGCCCCAACGCCGGTGTCTGCATTGGTTCATTCATCGACTCTGGTCACTGCTGGGGTTTACTTGTTGATTCGATTTTATGCTTTTTTGGTGTCGTATAGTTATTTTAAGGTAGTTTTATTGTTAATCGCAGTTGTTACAATGTTTATGGCGGGTATTGCTGCTAATTTAGAGCAGGACCTTAAAAAAATTATTGCTTTATCGACTTTAAGTCAGTTAGGGGTTATAATGTGTGCTTTAGGTTTGGGTGCGTGAAAGCTGGCTTTGTTTCACTTGTATACGCATGCTTTATTTAAGGCGTTGTTATTTCTGTGTGCGGGTGCTTTTATTCATCGGTCTCAACATAGCCAGGATTTGCGGCTGGGGGGAATGATTTGGAATCAGGTCCCTGTTTTTACTAGTTGTTTACATGTTGCAAACATGGCGTTGTGTGGGGGCCCCTTTCTGGCTGGATTTTATTCTAAGGATGCGATTTTGGAAAGAAGTTTGTTTGGGGGTGGCAGAATCTTGGTATTATATATGATTTTTTTAGCTACTGGAATGACTGTTTGTTATAGGGTTCGACTTTCTTATTGGGCCTTGTGAGGGAGAAATAATTTTTATGGGATACATAATTGAGGAGATGAGGGGACACAAGAAATTGTTCCTATAATAATCTTAGTCTTGGGAGCTATTTTTGGTGGTAGTTTATTTATGTGAGTCTTTTTTTATGATAGAAGTGTGCATGTTTTAGGGGTGTGCTTTAAGCTTACTACGCTGGTTGTTAGTGTGGTTGGGGGGGTAGGGGGTTGGTTGTTGAGTAGTGCGGGGAAGTGTAGGACTAAAAAGGATGTTAGCTGATTTTTGGTTTCGTATTTTGGGCTAGTTTATATATGGTTTTTAGTTGAGACTAGCGGGCAAGGTGTGATTAAAAATTTTTTACGGGTGGGTTATTATTCTTTATATTTGTGTGATCGAGGCTGAGAAGAGTTTTTTGGGGGTGAGGGAAGGTTTTTTTTAGCGAGTGGCATGAGTCGTAGGTTGCAGGAGTATGGGCATAACAGAATTATGGGTTATGTTAGTGTGATTGTGTTTTTTTTGTTTTGTTGGTGTGTAGTGTTGATAGCAGTGATTTATTAGTGGTGGGGGGTTTCTTGATCTTGTTTTGGTTTTTGTTGTCTGCTTATGGTGTAAGGCTAAACACGTTAGTTTTTCGTTCTAAAGATACAGTGTTAGATTTGTTGAGCAGTAAATTAAAGATGAGATTAGAGATATTGGTACAGTTGGCTTTATTAGTATAATAAGTATAATTGCCTTCCAAGCAATGGGTTTAGATTTTTTAAATAAAGTAGTTATGGTACGAAATCCATTTCATTTAGTTGAGTTTAGTCCGTGGCCTTTGGTGGGCTCGGTTGGTGCGTTTTTTTTGACAGTTGGAATGGTGTCTTGGTTTCATGGTTATTCTGAGAGTGTAATAATTGTTGGGTTGGTTGTTGTTTTGTTAACTATAGTTCAGTGATGACGAGACGTAGTACGTGAGGGGACGTATCAGGGGTTTCATACGGGGAAGGTTGCTGTGGGTCTTCGCTGGGGGATAATTCTCTTTATTGCGTCTGAGGTATGTTTCTTTGCTGCTTTTTTTTGGGCGTATTTTCATAGTAGTTTATCCCCCAGGTATGAGCTGGGGTCTTGTTGGCCCCCCGCCGGCGTTTTTCCATTAAATCCGTTTTCTGTTCCGTTGTTGAACACTGCTGTATTGTTGGCGTCGGGGGTTAGAGTTACTTGGGCCCACCACGCGTTGTTAGAGGGGAGCCGGAGTAATGGGTTACAGGGGCTGTTGTTGACGGTTGTTTTGGGCATGTATTTTACGTTTTTGCAAGCAGGTGAGTATTGAGAAGCTCCCTTTACTTTGGCTGATGGGGTTTATGGGTCTACATTTTTTGTGGCAACGGGGTTTCATGGTTTACATGTCTTGATTGGATCTTCTTTTTTGTTAGTGTGCTTGTTTCGGTGTTTATTGCAGCAATTTTCTGACACACGGCATTTTGGGTTTGAGGCAGCTGCGTGGTATTGACATTTTGTTGATGTTGTGTGGTTGTTTTTGTATTTGTGCATTTATTGATGGGGGGCTTAGTTGGGTTGAGTACCTAAAAAGGAAACGAAAGCCGAAGTAATTGTAAAAGTGGGGGGAAGTTGGGTGTTGCGATAGCTGACTGTTGTTAGTTTTTTATTGGCGTAACAGTTTTATATTTTGGTTGGTTTATATCTTGAGTAACTAATTAATTGATAAGTGTTGAACTTTTGATTCAATAATGGCTTTATGGCCCCAAGGTGCTGTACTTTATAGAAAAGGTTCGTTTTGCATGCGAAAATAGAGTTTTTTAGCTCCTGGGCCAGCTTGGGGAGTTTGTTGATTTTTTGTGATGGGCGGTGGGGTGTGGCGTTGTGTGTATGTGCTTAAATTTTTGTCTTGCTTGCAATAGCTTAAATAGAGCGTGACGTTGAAGCTGTTAAGGTAATTGTTGAAAATTTTCAAGCAAAGAAACAAGTTATTAGACTTTGTATAAAATAGTGTATGTTGCACGGGGATTTTTGGTGTCTCAAGGATTGGTTTTATTCCAATATTTATAATTTTGTTGGGGGCGCGAAAATAATTACTTATTTAGAATATTGTGGTCCCTTGGTGATATGTTGGTGTAAGCTGTGCCGTTGACGTGAGAGAGGGGGTGTGTGGCTAATTTTGTAGGGCTTAGAGTTATTTACTTGTTTGTTGTTTTTATTTATATGTGTGGCTGAAATAACAAGGGTAGTTGTAAGTAGGCAATGGGTTTGTTGAGACAGAAAGTATAGGTTATGTATATGTAGTTTCGGCCTACAAGGGGGAAGGTTAAATTTCGCTGTTTTATTTAGACAAGAGTTGCGTGAGGTGACACCTGATTGTTACTCAGGGAGGGCAAATAATTTTTTGCTTGTTTAGATGTGATAGTTTTAGTAACAGAGATGGTTTTGTTTTTATTGTTTTGTGTGCATGTGCAAGAGGGTGATTTTTAACGATTTCACGCCGGCTGAACGGGCTACGTTGATGGTGTAGAGCATAGAGTTTTTCTCTTGAAATTAAAATGGTGTATGTTTTTTTTGGTGCGGTAATTAACTTGTTTGTATCGTTGGTAGTTTGTGGAATTGCCTGATCGTTAGCCCGCCGGGGGTTGGGGGATCGGGAAAAAAGTTCGCCTTTTGAATGTGGATTTGACCCTAAGTCATCTGCCCGAGTTCCGTTTTCTATGCGGTTTTTTCTTCTTGCGGTGATTTTTTTAATTTTTGATATTGAAATCGCGCTGTTATTGCCTTTTCCTTTTATTGTTGTTAGTTCTGTCAGGTTTGTTGGTGCTTGGGCAACTTTTTTGTTTTTAGTTATTTTAATTATTGGGCTGGTGCATGAGTGGCGAGAGGGGTCCTTAGACTGAGTCGGCTAAGGCGCGCTCTCTAGTAGCGGAGTTGAGGTTTGTATTTTGTAATAGAGTGTGCAAAAATTGACTTTAGGCAGTTATTTGTGACCAATATTTGAAATTGCAGAGCTAGTGAGCGATAAAGGAACTGGGCTTAGGCTTAAAAATATTTTTCAGTTAAACTGAACTATAAATTTCCTGTATTTAGAATTGAGTTTGTGGAAGAAAAAGAAGCCAAAATTGAAATTCTTTATGGAACAATGGTTTTTGGCTTTATTTATGATTACGAATCTAGTTTTAAAACTAATTGGTTTTTTACCTGTTTTTTCAAAAGTACAACACAACCGCAGTGGTTTGGTTGTTTTTCGTGTCTGATTGTAGGGTTTTTGTGTTTATTTTAAAAATTGCAAAATAAGCCATTTGAAATTTTGTAACATTATTTAGGCAAATTTTCTCTTATTTTCTTGCTAAGGCTGGATAAAAGGCGCTTTTTTTTTTATTTTCCTGAGTTTTTTCCAAATAATTTTGTGTTACTACAGTGCAGTCCGGGAAGAAAACTTATTTTTTTGATATGGTTTTTAGTTTTTCTTTGTAGATTTCATAATTTATTTAATTCTGAAAAAATTCTTAAAATTGGGTGCCGTTACTCTCATAAGTGTTAGCCGGTTTTGTCTATTTAAAATAGGGCCGGGGGCCCCCGGCCCGAAAAAAAGAAAAGAAAAGAAAAGAAAAGGAAAGGAAAGAAAAGGAAAGAAAAGGAAAGTCCTGTGTGGGATAACTTGTTTGACATAGGGGCTGCTAACTTCTGTTTGAGCGGTTTAATTCCGTTCTTGTCTCTTATGGTTTTGGGGTTTCCGTTTTTGTTGGGGTTTGGTTTCTTATGTGTTTTTGGGAGGTTAATAAGGGTGTCTGCTAGCCACTGGTTGGGTATTTGGGTTGGTCTTGAGTTGAATTTAATAGGGTTTCTTCCTCTTATTGTTCACGGTGGGGACAGGCAGTTTGTTGAGAGGTCTATTAAGTATTTTGTTGTACAAGCGCTTGGCAGTAGGTTGTTTTTGTTGGGGGGGTTTATACACGGTTCTTTTTTTTTGGGGTGGGGCTGAGGGTTGGGGAGGTCCCTGATATCTGTTTTGTTGTTGGGGCTTTTATTAAAGCTTGGAGTTGCGCCTTTCCACTGATGGGTTCCTTCTGTTATGGGAGGGCTTGGGTGGTTTGCGTGCGGGTTTCTTGCTACTTGGCAGAAGTTTGCTCCTCTTTTTTTGTTGTGTGGGATTTTTTCTGATTTTTTTTATTTGTTTTTCTTTTTTGCGTGCTTCTCGTCTTTGGTTGGTGGTATTGGTGGGGTTGGGCAGGTGCAATTGCGGATTCTTATGGGTTATTCTTCTATTAATCATTTGGGATGAATGATTGGGCTTTTCGTGTGTTCTTTGTTGGGGGGGTTTTGTTATTATTTTTTTTACTTTTTTATCTCTTTGTTGATTTTTTTTGTGCTCAGAGGGAGGGGGTTTTGGCGGGTTAGCCAGATTAGGTGTGGTGTTGGGTTGTTTGCGTTGATTGGGCTGGTTTCGTTGGGGGGGTTGCCCCCTCTGAGGGGCTTTGTTCCTAAGTGAGTTGCGTTGCAGGCGATTGGGAGCGTAGGTCAATTTTTGTTGGGGGGTGTGTTGATTGTGGGTGCGTTGGTGAGTTTGTATTATTATCTAAGATTGGTCTTTTTGTTGTTTATTGATTTGGGAGTTTGTTATGGTCTTTATTTTAGTGATGGGCGGTGGGTTCGTTTTACGGCGTTGTCTTTTGTGTGTTTTTGTTTTGGTTTTCCCTTATATGAGGTGGTTGTTGGTGTTTCTTAGGTGTGTTTGATGCGGTGGATTTATTCTACTAATCATAAGGATATTGGAACGTTATATTTTTTATTTGGTATTTGATCTGGATTAGTGGGGACGGCCTTGAGGATGTTAATTCGTGCTGAGTTGGGGCAGCCAGGTGCATTGTTGGGAGATGATCAGTTGTATAATGTTATCGTGACTGCTCATGCGTTTGTAATGATTTTTTTTTTGGTAATGCCTGTAATAATTGGTGGTTTTGGAAATTGATTGGTACCTCTTATGTTGGGTGCTCCTGATATGGCTTTTCCTCGTATAAACAATATGAGTTTTTGGTTATTGCCGCCATCTTTAACGCTGTTACTTGGTTCTGCGGCTGTAGAGAGGGGTGTTGGAACTGGGTGGACTGTTTATCCCCCTTTAGCTGGGAATGTGGCCCACGCGGGGGGCTCTGTTGATTTGGCTATTTTTTCTTTACATTTGGCTGGGGTTTCTTCTATTCTTGGGGCTATTAACTTTATTACTACTATTGTTAATATGCGGTGGCGGGGTTTGCAGTTTGAGCGGTTACCCTTGTTTGTTTGGTCTGTGAAGATTACTGCTATTTTGTTGTTATTGTCTCTTCCTGTTTTAGCAGGGGCCATTACGATGTTATTGACAGATCGTAATTTTAATACTTCTTTTTTTGATCCTGCTGGTGGGGGGGACCCTATTTTATATCAGCATTTGTTTTGGTTTTTTGGTCATCCTGAGGTTTATATTTTAATTTTACCTGGGTTTGGTATGATTTCTCATATTGTTAATCACCATAGAACTAAGAAAGAGGCGTTTGGGCATCTTGGAATAATTTATGCAATGTTGGCGATTGGGTTGCTTGGGTTTGTAGTATGAGCACATCATATATATGTTGTTGGGATGGATGTTGATACACGTGCGTATTTCACGGCTGCAACTATGATTATTGCAGTGCCCACTGGGATTAAAGTTTTTAGGTGATTGGCTACGATTCATGGATCGAAAGTTAAATATGATGCTTCTATGTTGTGGGCGTTGGGGTTTATTTTTTTGTTTACTGTTGGTGGACTAACTGGGGTTGTTTTATCTAATTCTAGAATTGACGTTCTTCTCCATGATACGTACTATGTGGTGGCTCATTTTCATTATGTGTTGTCTATAGGGGCTGTTTTTGCTTTGTTTGGGGGCTTTAATTATTGGTTTCCGTTAATTGTTGGGGTGACTTTAAATAGTCGATGGGTCAAGGCCCATTTTGTGTTGATGTTTCTTGGGGTTAATGTAACTTTTTTTCCGCAGCATTTCTTGGGTCTAAGTGGAATACCGCGGCGTTACTCGGATTATCCTGATGTGTTTACTAAGTGGAATGTAGTGAGTTCTATGGGGTCTATAATTTCTTTTGTGGCAGTGTTGTATTTTATGTATATTGTTTGAGAAGCTCTGGTTTCTCAGCGAGGTGTTGTTTGGGGGTCCCATTTAAGGACATCTTTAGAGTGGGATAATCGTCTTCCTGCTGATTTTCATAATTTGCCTGAAACAGGGTCTTTAGTGGTATAGGGTTTTTGTTGTAAAAAATCTTTAAGTTAAAAAAACTGAGGACCTTCAAAGTCTTTAATGGTTGTTAGGCCAAGGTTTGGTATGAGGTTGTGGTCTCAGTGGGGGTTTCAGGATGCTGCGTCTCCTTTGATGGAACAGTTAATTTTTTTTCATGATCATGCTATGTTAATTTTAATTTTGATTGTTAGGCTAGTTGGATATGCTGCTTTTACCCTTATACGCGGTTCTTACACGAGTCGGTATTTGTTAGAGTGTCAGGAGATTGAGGCTGTTTGGACTGTTTTGCCGGGGGTTGTTTTAATTTTTCTGGCGTTGCCGTCGTTGCGGTTACTTTATTTATTGGATGAGGTGAATGATCCGGGGTTGTCTATTAAGGCTGTGGGTCATCAGTGGTACTGGTCTTATGAGTATTCTGATTTTCTTGATTTGGAGTTTGATTCTTATATGGTCGCTTCTGGAGATCTAGAGAGGGGAGATTATCGTTTGTTGGAGGTGGACCATCGCACGGTGGTCCCTGTTGGGGTTGATGTTCGCGTTCTTGTTACGGCTGCTGATGTGTTGCATTCGTGAACGGTTCCTTGTCTTGGGGTTAAGGCGGACGCTGTGCCAGGGCGGTTGAATCAGTTAAGTTTTTTTGTCTCGCGCCCAGGTGTTTATTATGGGCAATGCTCCGAAATTTGTGGTGCCAACCATTCTTTTATGCCTATTGTTATTGAGGCGGTGGATGTTGGTGATTTTGTTGAGTGGGTGGTTAGTGGTGATGAAGGGTAGAGTGATGTAATAAAAAATTAGTTAAATTTATAATGAAGGGTTGTCAATCCTTAGTTGCTTGTGAGAAAGTGTTTTTTAAATGCCTCAGTTGGCTCCGTTGATGTGAATATTTTTGCCGATTGTTTTGTTTTTGTTGTTAGGCGTGCTTTATTGTTGCATTTGATGAAGGAAGAAAGTGTGTGTGGTGCTTCCTACTGCAGTGGCCAAGGAGCGACTGGATATGCGAATGTTTTTTTGGTTTTGGTAAGGGTTAATTTTGTTCGTGCGTATTGTGACCGTGAGGGGTAATTGTAGTGTTGTGATGAATGTTAATGGATATTTTTTCTTCGTTTGATGAACAAAATGGAAATTTTTTTTCTTTGAGGTTGCCTGTTTGACTTGTTGGTGTTTTTTTTACTTCTTGTTTTTTGTATGTTTATTGATGAAACAATGGGCGGTGGGGTGTGTTGGGGGATGTGTTAAGTAGCTTTATGTGGGATCAAGTATCGCGAGGGCGGGGGGCCAACCTGTGTGGATTTGGGGGTTTTGTTAGAAGCTTAATAGTGTTTTTATTAGTAATAAATTTGTCTGGGTTGTTGCCTTATGTTTTTAGCAATACTAGACATTTAATTGTTACTTTTGGGTTGGCCAGAGTTTTATGGTTGAGCTTAATTGTTAGCAGTGTTTTTTATAACTTCGGAAGGTTTGTTGCAGTTTTATTGCCTGCTGGAGCACCCTCTGTTTTAAACCCTTTTTTGGTTTTGGTTGAGACGGTTAGTTTAATTGTTCGTCCTGTGACCCTGTCTGTCCGATTAGCCGCTAATATGGGGGCTGGACATATTGTTTTGTCGTTGCTTGGGAGTTACTTAAGGGCTGGAATTTTTGTTTATTCCTTCTATGTCGTTGTGTCTATAGTTTTTATTGATGTATTTTATTTTTTGTTTGAAGTTGGGATTTGTTTGATTCAATCTTATATTTTTTTCCTACTTTTGAATTTGTATGCGGATGAGCATGTTTAAGCGTAATTTTGTGTTGTTAGTGGCTTGAAAGTGGCGGGTGTGGCTTTGGGCCGTGTGGCTTTATAGTTGAAATAACAATATCAAATTGCAGCTTTGAGGGTATAAAGTTTATTAAGGCTTGTGTAAAATAAGCTAAAAAAGCTATTGGGTTCATACCCCAGAAATGAGGATTTTTACTCTTTTACAATAGTTTAAAATAATTTGATTCTGGTTATTGACTTAGCTGTTTTAAGATTAATACATGATAATGTAATGTGGGCTAGCGAGGATGCAAAGATCTTAAAGAGTTAAGAAAAATATTATTTTTAGAATTTTTATAATGATTGTGTGTACGCAGCATCAGTATAAAATATTAATTAGTGTAACACGAAAGTGTGTATTAGTTATTAAAAACAAGGCGAGCTAATTTTGTGCCAGCTGCTGCGGTTATACAAAAGGCCCTAGTTAAGTATCAGTGGGTAAAAGGAGGTTAACAGGATGGGTTGAGAGTTAAATTGGAATTGGGGGGTAAAATCTGTATATTCTTTTTAATCTAATTTCTCGTTTTTGTTGTGTGACGCCTTGTTTAGCTTTGGATAAAAACTAGGATTAGAGACCCTGTTATTCTTTTGTTTAAATTTTTTACACCGGGGTATTAAGAGAGTGCTTAAAACCCAAAGAATTTGGCGGTACTTTACTCTGTTTAGGGGAACCTGTCCTGTGATCGATAATCCTCGTTGAAGCGAACTTTTGTTTTTGTTTATTTGTTTGTATACTTCCGTTGTCAGCATATGCTTAAAAGTTTTATGTGCTAAATAAATTTTATGTTTTTGACATCAGGTCACTGTGCAGCGATACAAAAGGAGAGATGGGTTACATTTGATTAGTTGTTCGGTTAGTTTTTTGGAAAAAATGCTTTAAGCTGGACTTAATAGTAATTTTTTATAAGAAAGATATTTTGAATTATGCGCTAAAGTGTGTACAAATCGCCCGTCGCTCTTTTCGATTAAAGGTAAGATAAGTCGTAACATAGTAAGAGTAGTTGAAACTGTTCTTATTTTCGAAAAAAAGCATTATGTGATGCGGTTCGCTTACATTGAACAGATGGTCTTTATCGGCTTTTTTTGAGTTGTGTTGGTTAAGTAGTTGAAGGGATATCTTTTGTTTTGCAAAAATCATATTTTTTGATAGTATTGGTGAAAGAATTCAAAATAATTTGCAGGTTAGAAAGTACTGTAAAGGAAAAAAGAAATATGTGAAAAGAAGTTTTTCTTACTTTTTGTATCATGGGTTAGTGAGAAAAATTTTGTTATTATGTGATTTCTCGAATTCTTGTGAGTTATCTTGTTTATGTTTAGAACTAATATTGTGGTGTTGCATAATCACAAATATAAAATAAGATAGAAGTAAAATGCTTTGCGAACAAGAAAATAGCTAGTTTCTGCTTTTGTATTTATAAGAAGGGTTGCTTAAGAAAATAAGCGCATAAAAGCTTTGTTTTTTGGGGATAAGCTCAAAAAAATGATGAAATTTTATTTTGTAAGAGTAAGGTATGGGCATAAAAGCTGCCATTTTTAATGAATTCGTCTTAGATCGCTCTTGTTTTTCTAAAATTCTTTGTTTTTTGGCAGATTTGTTTTGAATAAGAAAAAATTTAAAATAATGCTAATATTAGTACTGATGAGGTTACAGAATGAAAATGTAAGTGGCTTTTATGTGTTGCTTGCTGTATTTGGGCGAAAATTGTACAAGGAAGAAAGGAACTCGGCAAATAGTAAGTCCGTCTGTTTATCAAAAACATAGCCTGTTGTGGTTTAATAACAGGTAGTTTCTGCCCAGTGCTTTGTAGGTAAATGGCCGCGGTACTCTGACCGTGCAAAGGTAGCATAATCATTTGCTCTTTTATTGGGGGCTGGAATGAATGGAATGACGTGACTTGAGCTGTCTCTTTTTCTTAGTTGGAATTTGCTGTTTTTGTGAAGAAGCAAAAATGTAAAAAAAAGACAAGAAGACCCTATTAAGCTTTACTTGTGCCTGTCATACGTTAACTTTGTTTTTAGCATTAGCTTATGTTGGCTGAGTTTGGTTGGGGTGACCAAAGAAGATAAAATCTTCTTTTTTTTAAGAAACTATGTGTTTGTTAGTGAGCCAGAAAATTCTGAAAAAAAGAATAAGTTACTATAGGGATAACAGCGTAATTTTTTCAAAGAGTTCTTATCGAAGAAAAAGATTGCGACCTCGATGTTGACTTGTTGTTTCCGTTGTGTTAGGTGTAGAAGCTGAAAAGGTTGGTCTGTTCGACCATTAAAACAATACGTGAGTTGAGTTCAGACCGGCGTGAGCCAGGTTGGTTTCTATCTTTTTATGCTAAGCAAGGCATTTGTTAGTACGAAAGGACCGCAAAACCGCATGTGTATGTTTATGTTGTGTTAGCAAACAGTGCGGCTGACTTAGAATCAGATGATGTGTATACACATACACACACAACAATTTTTTTTGTTGTTGTTGTGTGTGCTGAGGTGGCAGATTTAAGTGCGTTGGATTTAAGCTTCAAATATGGAATTTTTACTCTTCTTGGTAATTAATGGTTAGTATTAGTTCTGTTGTTGTCCAAATGTTGGGGCTTTTGTTAGCTGTTGCTTTTTATACTTTGATGGAACGAAAAGTGCTTGGTTATATTCAGTTGCGAAAAGGGCCGAATAAGGTTAGAATAATTGGGATCCCTCAACCGTTGGCTGATGCGGCAAAGCTTTTTTTAAAAGAGCAGGTCAAGCCTTGTTTGTCAAATTGGGTAGCTTATTTGTCTGCTCCTGTTGTGAGACTTTTTTTAGCGTTGTCTATATGGCTTGTGTATCCTTGTGTTGGGATTTTAGCTTATGGGTTTTTTTTGGGTGTTTTATATTTTTTATGTGTTTCTAGATTTGGTGTTTATGGTACGTTGGTTGCGGGTTGGTCTTCTAACTCTAAGTATGCATTGTTGGGTTCTCTTCGGGCGGTTGCGCAGACGATTTCTTATGAGGTTAGAATGATTTTGGTTTTATTGAGGTCTGTTTATTTGGTCGGAAGCTATGATTTCTCATTTTATTTTTTTTTTCAGGAGTTAGGATTTTGGGTTTTTTTGGTTAGGGCTCCTGTCTCTTTTCTTTGGCTTGTTACTATTTTGGCGGAGACAAATCGTGCTCCCTTTGATTTTGCAGAGGGGGAGTCTGAAATCGTATCTGGGTTTAATATTGAGTATAGCGCAGGAGGTTTTGCACTTATTTTTATAGCGGAATATGGGGTTATTTTAGTGATAAGGGTTATTAGTGGTGTTTTGTTTTTTGGGGGAGACGATGTTGGATTTGTTGTTTTAAAAGGTGTGTTTTTGGTTAAGGCTGTGGTTTTTTCGTTTTTTTTTCTTTGGGTGCGTGGGAGATTGCCTCGTGTACGTTATGATAAGTTGATGAGGTTGACGTGAAAGTGCTTTCTGCCAGTTTCGTTGGGATGATTAATATTTGTTGTCTTTTTTGTTTGGTTCT